ATTAAAAAGAATCGATTCGATACATTTCTTATGTACCCATAGGTGCTATATTGGATTTGAATCAGATTTCGGATCAATCTATATTGATTGACTGCCTCCATTATGTTGTTGCTAGCAAATACCGCTGTTTTTAGTTTGGGATCTTCCAAATCATTCCCGCAGTAGATCCGGACCGATTTTTTTCTGATCCTTCGAGAAAAAGATTCATTCTCCTCATAAAAAAGAGGAGGTAGAACCAATAAAGATTTCTTTTTCGATTTATCTCTGGAGTTGAATACCTCATTCAAGAATTTTTTTTGATCCAACCCGTAGGAATCAATAGAAAAGGCAAATCCCCTATGATACACCAGATCCGGCTCGGTTATTGATAGAGTGAATAGATCCGCCATTTCTGGGAATCTCTCTTCTGATTCAAAAAAATCGTGGCGTAACGCGTATCCCCCTTTGTTCCGGTCATGGAATAGATGAAAGAAATCAAAAAATGGATTTTTGTTCAAGAATGAAATCTTATTGGAACTGTCCATATCCGGTTCATCCTTCGGAACCATATTACATCCCGGATCTGGTTCCGAAGGATGAATTGAGACGGTATCTTGTAAATACGTAATTATCTTGAATATATCAACCATTTCTTTATTTTCCGCTCGCCTGGAAGGGACAAAAGAAACATCTTGTTTTTTCTTCAACAATTTCTGATCTCTAGTGGACCTCTCAGTAGGATTCGAACCCAGATGAAGTTCTGACCATCTGTCAGAGAAAAAAGAACGAATTGATCTTGTAGGATTCCCAAGAAATTCTTCGATTTCTTCCGGAAGCAGATGATTATTCATCCGCTTCTCAGGTTCCGTGAATAGCCAGGACATGGAGGAAGATCCAAAAAGGCATTTCGGGAATCGATCTGATTCTATCTCTGTTCGTTCCGTTTGAAGAAAGGAAGGATCCCAAAGAATCGATCTCTCTTTTAGTTGCTGAATCTCTGTTTGATCGATCAATGTGTGATATTCTGAATTCTCATTTCTAACGGAATCGAAATGATCTCTGGATTGATCAGAAGAAGATCCTTTCCATTGGCTAGAATCCGTTACTTGAACGAAAATAGATCTTGTGGAATCATATTGAATATTTGACAATACATTCCGTACCTTGCTAAAAAACCGATCCTTGTTTACCAACCACACATTGTCTAACCAAATCCAATTCTCTCTCGAGACGTTCCTCAAAAAATCCGATTCGTGCTGATTCTTCCCCCAACTAACGAAGAGATCTTGGCGGAATTGCCACATATGAAATTGAGCACAATTTTGCAAAGAAATACCCCACTTGTTTCTCGAGAAGAGATGGGAAACATGCTCAATATCATTGGATTGCATAGTTGCCCCAGCTCCTTGTTGTTTGAAGAAACTCTCCCCCTGAATTGGTCTTTTTTCACGAAAAGCAGACATGAGATAACAAATCAAGTCTTTCCCTAAGATTTCGAATAGCTGTCCCGAATTCAAGTTGATTATGTTTCGTTTCTTCCTCGGAGAAAGACGATCAAACAATTCCCAATCATGGTCCTTGCGGATCGGATCATCCGTATAGGATAAAAAAAGAAACTCCGGATATTTGCTATCTTTCTCTTTGAATGAGATCTCAATTCCAGCTACGGTTTCATTAGATATCTGACAACTAGAATCCCTCTTTTTTCCGATCCGGTTCCTCCACCACCGCGAACCCCGGTTAGATTCAGGCATGATACGCTTTTTCTTTATTGGGAGAACCCAAGTACTCTCTTGCGGATCCATGAAACAACTCTCAGAAATCTTTTTCCCTTTTGGAAGATACAGGAGCGAAACAATCAACCTATTTCTATTGGAAGACCAAAAAGATTCTTCCAATGTCTCCTTTCTGGGTCCAATGGAATTCATAGGTATAGGAAGAAGCCCCATCAAATAGAGATTTTTTCTTTCGACCATCTTTCGATTGTTAATACGAGATATAAGGACCACTACTACAAGCAGTACTACACCTTTGATCGTGAAATATCGATTGCTTGTTGCACCCTGTGAATCACGTGAAAGTAGGATACTCCAAATTCGGGGGTCAAAGAGTTTCATAAAACGTTCTTGGTGGAAAAAAATGTGAGTGAAAGATCCCACTGAATCGAATTTGATCCATGAATCTAAGAAATAGTGAGAATTCTTGATCTCTCTCAATATCTCTCTCAATTCGAATATCCAGGATTTGAATTGATGTCGTTTCATTGATTACTCCTAAAGATTTCATTTCAATTGGAATTTGGTTATTCACGATGTACGATGATCCCTGTTAAGCATCCATGGCTGAATGGTTAAAGCGCCCAACTCATAATTGGCAAATTCGTAGGTTCAATTCCTGCTGGATGCACGCCAATGGGAACATTCAATAAGTCTATTGGAATTGGCTCTGTATCAATGGAATCTCATCATCCATACATAGCGAATTGGTATGGTATATTCATACCATAACATATGAACAGTAA